TACTTTACCATATTCCGAATTCAATGGTTTCAATAAATCCCCTATAATAGTTCGTCTTGGACCAGATCTAGAACTATCCTCAACGGTTTGTGTAGCCATAAATCCGATTTTGTATTCATTGAGAGTCGTTGACTTTGTATACCATTCTATTGTAAATAAATGATCTTATCATAGATCCGTTGTAGTCTTAAAATTATATAATAATGGAAACAGCAACCTTAGTTGCCATCTCTATATCTGGTTTACTTGTAAGTTTTACTGGGTACGCCTTATATACTGCTTTTGGGCAACCCTCTCAACAACTAAGAGATCCATTCGAGGAACACGGAGACTAGTTGAATTAATGAGCCTCCCAATATTGGGAGGCTCATTAATTCAATTGAGATAGAGATAATCAAAAATCATTTCATCTTTTTAGTTGGAACTTTAGGCGGTTCCCTAAAAAAGATAGCGAAAAAGATTATTCCTAAAGTAGAGACTAAGAGGAATGTATAAACCAATGCTTCCATAGATTCGATTGTGGTTTACAATTATAGCTTCCATACCTGTTTATTTTGGATCGTCTCCCGGATAACTAAAAAGAAAGAGTCAAAGGAAAGGCAGCAATTCAAATCAAGATTTATCCGGTACCCTATTTATGTTAAACTATGTTAAATCACAAAAATAAAGGTGAAAAGTAAGAAATCAATCTTATATCAGACTACTTGTCTTCTTGTAGTCGGATCCCCAAGTTTTTGGAATGCTCCAAATTCTACTTGAGCATCCAAATCGGGGTCAATACCGGCAAAAACATCTCTGAACAAGGTTCTAGCACCATGCCAAATATGTCCGAAGAAAAAGAGTAGAGCAAACGAAGCATGTCCAAAAGTAAACCAACCCCTTGGACTGCTACGAAAAACACCATCGGATTTCAAAGTAGCACGATCTAATTCAAAAATTTCTCCCAATTGAGCACGTCTAGCATATTTTTTCACAGTAGCAGGATCACTATAACTGACTCCATTCAGTTCGCCGCCATAGAACTCCACAGTTACACCTACTTGTTCGACACTATACTTCGATTCTGCCCTTCTAAAAGGAACATCTGCTCTAACAATTCCGTCTCCGTCTACCAAAACAACCGGAAATGTTTCAAAAAAAGTAGGCATACGACGTACAAAAAGTTCACGACCTTCTTTATCTCTAAAGATAGGGTGTCCTAACCACCCAACAGCTATTCCATCCCCGTTGTCCATTGAGCCCGCTCTGAATAATCCCCCTTTTGCCGGATTATTACCGATGTAATCATAAAAAGCTAATTTTTCAGGAATTTTAGACCAAGCTTCTGATAAACTTTGATTTTCGGCTAACCCAGCGCCAACTCTTCGATATATTTCTTGTTGGAAGTATCCCTGATCCCATTGATAACGAGTGGGACCAAATAATTCAATCGGGGTAGTTGCTGAACCATACCACATAGTTCCAGCAACAACAAAAGCGGCAAAAAAAACAGCAGCGATACTACTGGAAAGGACGGTTTCAATATTTCCCATACGTAATCCTTTGTATAGACGTTGGGGCGGACGGACACTAAGATGGAATAGACCTGCTAATATGCCCAATGTACCTGCTGCAATATGATGAGAGGCTATTCCTCCCGGAACAAAAGGATCAAAACCTTCCACACCCCACGCTGGATTTACAGATTGTACCCTTCCGGTTAGTCCATAAGGATCGGACACCCATATTCCAGGACCATACAACCCCGTTACATGAAATGCGCCAAACCCAAAACAAGCCAGTCCTGAAAGAAATAAATGAATTCCAAAAATCTTAGGTAAATCTAAAGAAGGTTTTCCTGTGCGTTCATCACAAAATATTTCTAGATCCCAATACACCCAATGCCAAATAGCTGCCAAAAAGCACAAGCCAGAAAACACAATATGTGCACCGGCCACACCTTCGTAACTCCAAATACCCGGATTCGTTATAGTCCCTCCTGTGATACTCCAACCGCCCCACGAATTGGTTATTCCTAAACGAGTCATGAAGGGTATAACAAACATACCTTGTCTCCACATTGGATCAAGAACAGGGTCAGAGGGATCAAAAACCGCTAATTCGTATAGAGCCATCGAACCGGCCCAACCAGCAACTAGAGCTGTATGCATTATATGGACAGAAAGCAAACGACCCGGATCATTCAATACGACGGTATGAACACGATACCAAGGCAAACCCATGGAAATACCCCTTTCTCAACGAAAAATAGACACTATGTAACTTTATTGCATTGGAAAAAACTATGCCATGTACCCCCCCTTTTTTCAGTAGATTATCTCGAAGAAAGGATTAATATTTGTTCTATTCTTATTCTTTTAGTAATAATGGAAGAGTTCTGTTTGTAGGAACAAAAAGAAGCAGATCTATTCTATATCCGATAAGTACCAATACGCAATGGTAGGGGGGAGGGATCCCACGTTCATTTTCTATGAGTGAAAGCATACATATTTGTTCATATCATTAAAAAGACCTATTCCTAATAATTTTCTCCTTTAGTCATAGTCATTCTGTCTTCTTTTTTTATTTTATGTTATGAACTTATTCACTTTATGGATAAACTATGATAAAGGCTAATCTTATTAATATTAAGACAATAAACCCATTGTTACGCTTCCACACCAAAGTAAGATATAGTACTTAATTCTTTTTTTCTTTAATGCCTATTGGTGTTCCAAAAGTACCTTTTCGAAGTCCTGGAGAGGAAGATGCATCTTGGGTTGACGTATAGTGCGACTTGTCAGATATATTGGGTCACATGGGATTCCCCCATTTTCTCCCCCGATCGAGATATCCTCTCTTTCGCCCAAGAAAGATTGATTGACTTATCAAAAATTTGGAGCGTGAAATGCAATTATATTGATTTTGTTTTTTTTGGGGGGGAGGTATCCAGATTAATATTATCAATTAGAATAATTTATGGTTTAGAATACTTTATAGTTGTCTCGATTGGACCAATAAAATGAAGTATCCAGGCTCCGTTTACAAAAAACCCAATTGGTAATATATCTATGATTACTACCTTTATCATATTCTATTTTTAATTTATAAACAGGAGTGATCTTAAACTGTTTAATCAATCGAGTAATATAATGAATACATTGAATATTTGGCAGAAGACATGACATAAAAAAAATTGAAAAATAAAAAAGCCATATCAAAAAGACTTGGTATTGGGACATTTGTCCTATATGTGCAAATAAAAATAGGGCCGATCTTTACTTGACTTGGAGTAGAACATAAACCTAACAAAATTGAAGAAACCCATTCCGGAACAAGAAAATGACATCGTGATTTGTATTCAATCTCGATGAAACAATACATCAATGAGAAGTTCGTTCGATAAATTTAGTCAATTACTTTTCTATTTTTTGCTATTTATAGGTAAAGTAAACAGACCAAAACGAATCTTTCTTGAAAAATAAAAATGGAATCAAAAAAGTCCTTTGTTAGAAGGAGTCCAAAAGAATGCGGGCTGTAATCTACACATTGATTCTTTTTTTCGCGATTTTTGATAACCTGTATGCATCAAAAGGTGCGCGTATGGTTCCTAAAGATACAATTTTATCCTAATCAACCGCCTTTATCGAGAAAGATTACTTTTTTTAGGCCAAGAGGTTGATAGCGAGATTTCGAATCAACTTATTGGTCTTATGGTATATCTTAGTATAGAGGATGATACCAAAGATCTGTATTTGTTTATAAACTCTCCCGGGGGGTGGGTAATACCCGGAGTAGCTATTTATGATACTATGCAATTTGTAGGACCAGATGTACAGACAATATGCATGGGATTAGCCGCTTCAATGGGATCTTTTATTCTGGTCGGAGGAGAAATTACCAAACGTCTAGCATTCCCTCATGCTCGGCGCCAATGAGTTTTGTATTTGAGAGAAAAAAGAAGACTATGCCTTCGCCATATGAAATATGACTATTAAGTAATAATAGCATGGCATTTTGAATTCGATATGAGAAAAAAAAACCATTCGATTCTATATCGAAAGAGTAGTATGAGATAAGGGGCATTTCCGATTTTATCTGATCTATCGGAAGCCTATTGCAGCGTCACAAACTTTTTTGTTTTCCCCCCAGAAGACTAATTATGTTATGAAAGAATAAAAAAAAAAAAAGAAACTTTGGGATTGTTGAATAAAAGACTAAATAAATATCTATATAAATATAAAGCAACGGAGCCATCATAGTATTTTTTAACTACTCCAAAATAAAAGGAAGGATGATTATTGGATTATTTACCGATCTGGGTCTAGTATGATAGACCCTATATTTTCTGTTTCTTCGATGGGAGGGAAAAGTGAATTCCATTGTAGAGCCGTATGCAATGCGCAAAAGATAAAGATGCCTGTACGGTTGTTCAATTCTATCTTGTTTTTCGTAGTATTTATTATTCTTTATTTGATTTGTTCTCTTTGATTTATCTTCGAGATAGAAGAACCATTTTTTATGTTATATAATCAGGGTAATGATCCATCAACCTGCTAGTTCTTTTTATGAGGCACAAACGGGAGAATTTATCCAGGAAGCGGAAGAACTGCTGAAGTTACGCGAAACCATCACAAGGGTTTATGTACAAAGAACGGGCAAACCTTTATGGGTTGTATCCGAAGACATGGAAAGAGATGTTTTTATGTCAGCAACAGAAGCCCAAGCTCATGGAATTGTTGATCTTGTAGCGGTAGAATAAAAAATAACAGGTATTTCACGAAAATAAAATACGCAATTCAAAATTTTTACCTACCGGGGTTTGATATAGTATTATATTAATTAATCTATTAATATAGAATTATCAATATAGAAGTAATTCCTAATCATCCGGTTAGGATCGATCTAAACCAATTCATTATGTATACGAGTCAACATGCCAACTATTAAACAACTTATTAGAAAGACACGACAGCCAATCAGAAATGTCACGAAATCCCCCGCCCTTGGGGGATGCCCTCAGCGACGAGGAACATGTACTAGGGTGTATGTGTGACTCGTTCAGAGCATGGACTGGGACAAAAGAAAAGAACCCATTTTTCCAGTATCAATGATCAGTACCAATAAATAGGATAAAATGGAAGAAATCCATTCACTATATAAAAAGGATCTATCATATCCTTCTACTGTTTATCAAATTTTATGGTTTCTATTGGTGTAAATCGTAAATCCAAGCGTCTCAATTTTCAATTTAAGATGAAAAAGAATTTCCCATTGGTAGCAAATGGTTATCCATTAAGCAGGGAAAATATTATTTAAATTAAAAGGCAAAAAGATTATGCCCTTACTCTTGCAACAACGGACTAACAGGGTCAGCTACACAGCTAATCTTCATAATTAAATATCGTTACTGTATAGGTAGATCTCGTTGTGAAAGACTGATTACTGGATAATTCATAGGTAGAGCCAAAGAGTGTAAACTGTACAAGTTAACAATAGCATTGATTAAATGAAAGAAGGGGCTCCGGTGTATAGAGGGGACCTCGCCGTTTAAAAAGTAACCATAGAAACGATGGAACCCACGATTTTTTTATCCATTTAGATTTACTACTTTGTGTTTTTATTTAATATGCTTTTTTTAATATCTAGTATCACTATCCATACAATTTCTTATTTTTATTTCGAGGTGAAATGCCTAGAAGAAAAAAAGAGAAAATCGTGGTCAGGAAGGTTATAGTAGCAAAAGCCATTGGAGTTTTTATTTTATACATTGGACGAATCCGTTTTGTTATTCAAAAATTAGGAAAGGGAAAAGGAATAACTGAAAGAAGGGAAATCAATTAGTTATTCATCGAAGTTTCATTTATTCAATGACCAGAATTAAACGAGGATATATAGCTCGAAGACGTAGAACAAAAATTCGTTTATTTGCATCAAGTTTTCGAGGGGCTCATTCAAGACTTACTAGAACTATTACTCAACAGAAAATAAGAGCTTTGTTTTCGGCTTATCGGGATAGAGGTAGGAAAAAGAGAGATTTTCGTCGTTTGTGGATCACTCGGATAAATGCAGTAATTCGCGGTAATAGCGTATACTATAGTTATAATAAGTTAATACACAATCTGTACAAGAGGCAATTGCTTCTTAATCGTAAAATACTTGCGCAAATAGCTATATTAAATAGAAATTGTCTTTATATGATTTCCAATGAAATTATAAAATAAGTAGATTGGAAGGAATTCATGGGAATGTTTTAAATTTTAAATAGAGTTCGCTGGAGAATTAACTCCGGGAAGGTAGAATAGAAATTAGTATGATACCATATAATAATATGATAAGGTCGCCAAAATGAACAAACAACACGTTCAATAAAAAAAGATTGATTCTTTTTTTTTCTTATGATACAACAATCAAAATCTGGATTCGCGAATTTTTCGAACAAAACATCAATCCGCCTTTGAGTTCGTATTAGAATTTTGATTCAAGTGAAGAATAAACCTATTTCTTTTTGATTCTAAGACCAGTAGTTCTAGTGGTCGACTCACCTCTTTCAAATTGTTTCTCATTATTAAGAAAAGGTAACAAAGATAAAATACGAGCTTGCTTTATAGCACTAGCAATTAATCGTTGTTGTTTTAAGTTTAATCGATTCACCCGTCTAGATAATATTTTTCCTTGTTCACTAATAAATCGACTAATTAAACTCATGTTTCTATAATCAATTCGATCCCCCGATCCAATCGGGGGCAAACGCCTACGAAAAGATCGCTTGGATTTAAAATAGAGTCGCTTGGGTTTATCCATGATTTGTTTATTCCTTATCCCGAAAATCCAATTTTGATGAGGGATTTTGGGTTGTTTATCTTTAAATATATGTTATATAGAATATATATATATAATATATATAATTTTGAATCTTCCTTGTAAGGGTGACATACAGGCGATCGGATCAGTTCGATCTATTTCTTTATCTCCCCATGAATTGTATGTTTGTAACAAAAGGGACAGAATTTTCTCAATTCCAATCGACTAGGCGTATTATGTCGATTCTTTTGAGTAATATATCTGGAAATACCAATACTCATTGATTCCTTATTAGCACCATTTCGAGTACATTTGGCACATTCCAAAATAACTGTTACTCGAACATCTTTACCCTTGGCCATGAACCTCCTTTGGATTTTTTATTTAACCAACTATTCCATTTTCCAATCCAAAGAGAAGAAAGGAACAAAAAAAAATAGAAGTTGCTAACTCGAAATCAAATTCTGAAAGATTTCGTTGAAATCAAGATAGTAATATAATTAAATAAGTAATAGAAGAATTTCTAACTACATTTATAATCCCAGTAAAGTATTTCATTTTTCATTTAAGTATTTTGTATAATATTGTTGACCTAGCCATCAATTTCCATTTCCGTTCTCATTCTCTTATCTTATTAATTTAAATTTAATTTAGAGTCCCGGTCCGAGTTCCGAGTTTTACTGAAGTTGAATCCACTTTTATGCTTTCTCTTTTCGAACTTATTATAATTTAATAAATTCGAAAATTCAAAGAAGGGAAGGGGAGGGATTAGTCACTGATATTTGATTATATCTCTAATCTTCTTCACCCCCTCCCATGTCAATAACTAGAACGATAATTAAAAAAAGGAGAATATCAACGCATCCGGGAATAAACGATTGATCTCTATCAATAGACCTGCTAAAGACCCAAACCATAAAGTACTTACTACCGGTGCCACGGAGAGATATGTTTTTAGATCTCGCATTTTAAATCCTCCTTATTTATTGTAATTTGTAATACATATATGATCAGACATATATGTAATTAATGATCACTTGTATTTGTACGCGGAATGCCTAATTATAATGGAAATATACAACGATTCAGTAGCTATTCCTTTTCTTAAAAAAAAGAAAAAAAAATACACCCTTTTATGTCCCAACATTCCCGAAAAATATTATATTCATTTTTTTTACAGCGGGTTTAATTATACGTTACGTATATAAGTCTTTTATTATACTTAATAATATGTTATATGATATGAGATAAAAAAAATAAATGACAAGATAATTTTTGTATATGAATGGATAAAATAAAGATGTGGAAAACAATACAGGTATTCTCTACAATGACACTGTCGACCAATGGAAAGGGATGTAGCGCAGCTTGGTAGCGCGTTTGTTTTGGGTACAAAATGTCACGGGTTCAAATCCTGTCATCCCTACCTATTACTTATCTTATGAGCAGTAACAAGGGATTAATTGAAATCGATTCAAATTGGGTATCCATAATCCAATACATAATATGATCAATCTTGCATTTTACAATATTCTATATAATTCTATATAATATAATAGTAGATGCATGCAAAAATATATATATTAGGGTTACAAAATATTTAGAAAGCGCTCTTAGTTCAGTTCGGTAGAACGTGGGTCTCCAAAACCCGATGTCGTAGGTTCAAATCCTACAGAGCGTGATTCCATTCTTGTTATTCTTAGGTCGAAAATTACAATGAAATAATTGAACAGTAATCTAAATTTGACCCCCTATGGATTAAAATTAAAACAAGTAGGGGGTCAATAAAAAAAAGAGATATTAATTAATCAAAGGTCCAACTGATCACCACGTCTGTATTGTAAATATGCAGTTACAAATAATCCAGCCAAAGTAATAGGAATTAGACCTAAGACAATTCCAAATAGCAAAACTTCAATCATTTCAATTTGTTTGAAAGGAGAAAGGGAGAGGTAATATCTATTCTTAAATATTAATTCGTATTGCACATGAATCTTAATGACCAAGAATTTGAAATTGACACGGTAAGAAACTATAGAATATATGGAATACCACAGAAAGATTTCTTTTTTTTATGAATTATTCATTCAATTAATTTCAAATAAGTCGTATCTTGTTCAAACTGATAAATAGAGCTGAAGTTATAGTTAAAACCGCTAGTAGAAAACCGAAATAACTAGTTATGGTAGGCATAAAGAGGCTAAATGAAATATGTTATTTTTTTTTATACATATGTTTATAAAGCACTTCCCTAAATTTCAATTTTAGTTTTGAAAGAGATAAACAAAAATACCAATTGAAAGAATAAGTTCAATTGAAAGTTTTTGATTCAGCAATTATTATCATTATAAATAGTAATAAAAAAATAGAGTGACATAGGTAAGAAATCAATTCATCATCTGTGATATCTATTCATCCCGTGATTCCGAATCAACAGATTCGATTCATTGTGCAACTCTTAAAAACAAATATTATTATACTAATAATTACTATCTATATTAATAATTACTATAACTATACTAATATTATATTAATATTATAAATAATAATAAAGAATTTTAAATAATAAAAAACTGTGTTGGGTAACTTCATTCAAAAAATAAATGAATTTGAATCACTTAAAATTTAAAATTGGAAAATCATTTCTATTTTTTTTTTTATCTTTTTTTTATTATTGTATGGAATATATTGTGTATTTTCGAACCAAAAATGACCTTATAGTATAATGCCTCTTACTTTATTACTTTCCTTTTTTTTACTTTAATTTGAACTCATTAGATTCAGTAGTAGGTTCATTCACATAATATCTCAAATAAGAAGAAAAAGAGTTTTGCAGAATCTAATCGTGTTTAAAATTAGAAAGCCCCGACTTTCTAATTCTAATTAGGTCACGAAAGACCCAAAGGGCCTAATACAACAATGCTTGCATCGTGAATATTGATTCTTATTCTACTTGCTTGTTCTCTTTCTTTCATCGAAGACTATCTACTAGTCTTACTTGTTACTGGACAACTAATCAATTCCTTAAAAATGAAAAAAAAAAAGGGGGGTTCCAACAAAAAACATCTTCTACAACTACAAAAAGAAAGAATATTTATAGATTTCGCATCTAATTGAATTAGAAAGGAATATGATAATCTCCCTCGTGAATTATTCGAAAGCAATCTCACATTATATCTGATTTTCAGTTTCTAATCCGAAGCCAATAATGGAGAGA